GGAACCAGATTTGAACTGGTGACACGAGGATTTTCAGTCCTCTGCTCTACCTGCTGAGCTATCCCGACCATTTCCGACGCGCCTTCTTTCTAATTTTAGTAAATGACTTGAGTCTATGTCAATAAAAGTCAATAAAAAAAAAAAGATATTCTAAAGCTATTCTAAAGTCTTATCATTGTTAATCATTCCAATTTTATTTTAAAAGGGATTCCTTGTTTTACTCAAAGAAGTTCGTTTGGATGTCTATCCTATCTATCACAAAACTTGTGAAAAGAAATGAAAAGAAAAAATGCAGCCCGGATACATTTGTGAAAAACTCGAATAAATGAGAAAAATAAATGAGAAAGATAACGAATTTTGAATCGTTAACGAAAAGAGAGAATAAGATAAACAATTAGGGAGTCGGGTGGGCCCCTTTTTGGGGATAGAGGGACTTGAACCCTCACGATTTCTAAAGTCGACGGATTTTCCTTTTACTATAAATTTCTTTGTTGTCGATATTGACATGTAGAATGGGACTCTATCTTTACTCTCGTCCAATTAATCAGCAGATTCTGGGGTGAATGATCTGATCAATGAATATTCGATCCTTTCGTCAACTTGGAATCGATTCAAATCAAAGCAATGTTTTTTTTTTTATTATTATTTGATATTTGAATTATTAATTATTTCATTTTTCATATAACATAGAAAAAAATACAGATTTGGGTCGGTTGTCATTAATCATTTGAGATAGTATTTCAGTACGTATGCCTATGTATTATGTATATAGGGTTATACTTTACTTTACCTTTCTTTTTTTCTGGAATTTTAACTTTAGCAGAAGGATTCCCTTACTTGTACTTGACTAATGCAACGCAGTCAACTCTATTTGTTAGAACAACTTCCATTGAGTCTCTGCACCTATCCTTTTGTATTCTTATTCTGTCTTTATGAACCTTTGTTTGTTTTCGAAAAATAGGATTTGGCTCAGGATTGCCCCTTTTTTTTCCGGGGTTTCTCTGAATTTGAAAGTTATCACTTAGTAAGTTTCCATACTAAGGCTCAATTCAATTAAGTCCGTAGCGTCTACCAATTTCGCCATATCCCCTCTTTGTTTTGTGTTTTGAGATTCAAATCTTATTATTATGTTATTATGTCATTCCCTTTTTTCTTTCATTTCTATTCTATTCTACTGGAACTGTTAAAGTCATTAGATACCGATTCCTATATTCCTATATTCCTAGAATAGTGTTTCCTCTTATTTTAATATTTTATTTGATTTCTTGTCTAGCCTCTTTCATATCTATTTTGGACCCCTAATTTGGTCTAATCAGAAATCATTCTATCATTTCTGTATCCGCAATTCAATAATTCAATATAGATGCATATATACCACATTTATTCTATATGTTTTTCTTCGAATCATTTTTATTGTGCAATTTTGAATACTCGAACGGTCAATTCTTTTCTTTTTTTTTTATATATTCAGTTCATTTTTCTATATTCATTTAATTTAATTATTAATTACTACGAATGAAAAGTGAATAGCTAAGGTTCCAGTAGTTTACTAAATTCCTGTGCATGTACAATTTCTGTTATGTGAGCCCGCTTAGCTCAGAGGTTAGAGCATCGCATTTGTAATGCGATGGTCATCGGTTCGATTCCGATAGCTGGCTTTTTTTTTTCTATTTTTTTTTTTTTATTCTATATACATTCTTTGTGTATACTTTGTATATATACAATAAGGTCCGGATATTGATAGAATCCATCTCATTTGTAGTATATCAGTATTTTTTGTAGTATAATACTTCAGTAGATTTTGCCTCATTTATCATATTTATCCTTTAGTTCAGTTTTAATTTAGGTTTATGAAATTTCAATAAAATAAAGAAAATAAGGAGTCTTTATGTCACGTTACCGAGGGCCTCGTTTCAAAAAAATACGCCGTCTGGGGGCTTTACCGGGACTAACTAGTAAAAGGCCTAGAGCCGGGAGCGATCTTAGAAATCAATCGCGCGCCGGTAAAAAATCTCAATATCGTATTCGTTTAGAAGAAAAACAAAAATTGCGTTTTCATTATGGTCTTACAGAACGACAATTGCTTAAATACGTTCGTATCGCCGCAAAAGCCAAAGGGTCAACAGGTCAGGTTTTACTACAATTACTTGAAATGCGTTTGGATAACATCCTTTTTCGATTAGGTATGGCGTCAACTATTCCTCGAGCCCGCCAATTAGTTAACCATAGACATATTTTAGTTAATGATCGTATAGTAGATATACCAAGTTATCGCTGCAAACCCCGCGATATTATTACAGCGAAGGATGAACAAAAATCTAGAGTTATGATTCAAAATTCTCTTGATTCATTCCCCCAGGAGGAATTGCCAAAACATTTGACTCTTCACCCATTCCAATATAAAGGATTGGTCAATCACATAATAGATAGTAAATGGATTGGCTTGAAAATAAATGAATTGTTAGTTGTAGAATATTATTCTCGTCAGACTTAAACCTAACTAAAATAACAAGGGTTCGAACAATTTTGTCCCCTGTCACCTAAGTAAAGAGACAAAAGGTATGGGTTTTCTTGGGGGATTTTTATCCCATTGATATATCCTAGAATGATAGGGGCATTTTCATTCCTTGTCCACTCGTATTTTCTGTTCCACAGAAATTAGGAATAGAGAATCCATATCAAAGAAAGATAGAACTCTTGGAATAAGGGTATCCATTGTTAGGTGATTTGATATATTGCGGTCAATAGCATTTCAGTAACATTGATAAATTAGGTGAAGGTGCGGAAAGAGAGGGATTCGAACCCTCGGTAAACAAAAGCCTACATAGCAGTTCCAATGCTACGCCTTCAACCACTCGGCCATCTCTCCTACATAATGATTAGGATAATGATTATGGCCCCGAAAGCGAGTGAATCGCGAGTCAATCCCGATTTGAGAATGAAGATAACTGTCACTGCAACTATTGATGTAATTATTCCAACTGTATTTATTATCATATAGAATTTAGTATCATATATATTAGATTAGATGTTGGATAGGTACGGTACGTACAATTAATTCTAACTATAAACTATAAAAAATAGAAAACTTTAAATCATTTAATCAAAGAAAGACTTTTCCTTCGGGGCTAGGGGGATAAAGAAATTTTTTTTTTGTGAAAAACTTTTTCTTAAAAACAATAAACAATAAAGATATATATCTATTTATGTTTGCTGTTTGCGAAGATGACGTTCCCGTCTTTTTCTGATATCTATACCGGCTAAAATAACGGGATTGGAACGACTCGAACACGCGGTCTATCTTTTTTTATGAGTTAAGTCTGTTTTTATGTTATTTCGTACTGTATAATTACTTTTTTTGTAGGATCGTTTTCTAACGAGAGGTAATTAAAAGAAATTTTAAAATGGATTGCTACCTATGCCTAGATCCCGGATAACTGGAAATTTGATTGATAAGACCTTTACAATTGTAGCCAATATCTTATTACGAATAATTCCGACAACTTCAGGAGAAAAAGAGGCATTTACTTATTACAGAGATGGTGTGATTTGATTTCTTTTATTTACCGCGTCGAGTTTTAGGAGAAAGACACATTAGCCGGGATAGAAAGATTTGAAAAAAACTCTACGTTTATTGAAGGTGAAGTTTCTAAAAAAACATTCCTTCTGTCGTGTATCCCCGATTAATGCAGCCTCAGATGTTTCAATTGTCGATTCTAGCATTGAGCGAAAAGGTTACACCTATGGCTATGGGTTATGTATTGCAGGTTAATACTGCTCCACTAGTACCACTAGGCGGCATAGAGGAAGAAGCACTACGCTTAGGAATCAACAACACGAAAACTTTGCTCTAAATTTCCCCTTTTCCTTATTGGGATCGGGACTAAGAAGAATGGTTGGGACAACAAATATCCATCTCATTCGTGCTTTGGATACCCATATAACCATCGAAGACTGTTGAAGTGACTAATTCCTAGAAATTAAGGGATGTTGAGGACAAAGAAATTGTTGGAGTTAACGTAACATTTTTATATTTTTATCTAGTACCAACATCTTGGATGTTAAGAAACGATCTTTTGCAGGAAGGTTGGCTAGAGATTTCTTGTAAAAACACTAGCCCCGCTCAGTTCATAATGAGAATATTTCACTCCTTTTTGATTCTATGTATTAGGCTTATTATGCACATAAGGGAGGAGCCGTATGAGATGAAAACCTCACGTACGGTTCTGGAACGGAGATTCTTTGAATCGAATAACGACCGTAACGGATGTCTGCTCAATCCGAAGGAAATTATGCGGAAGCTTTACAGAATTATTATGAAGCTATGCGACTAGAAATCGATCCCTATGATAGAAGTTATATACTCTATAATATAGGCCTTATTCACACAAGTAATGGAGAACACACAAAAGCTTTGGAATATTATTTTCGGGCATTAGAACGAAACCCTTTCTTACCACAAGCTTTTAATAATATGGCCGTAATCTGTCATTACGTGCGACTATCTACACTATAGAAAGAAAAAGGAAAGAAAGAGCAAAATCTACTAGTAATCTACTAGTAAAAAAAATAAAAAAAAAATAGGCTTTCTACATATGGCATCGTCCAAAACAACGATTTTTATCAGCTGTAGCAAAGAAATAAACTTCATAGAAATCGAAATATGAAAAAAGAAATATGCCTAGATACTTTATTCTATGGATAAAGGATCTAATTGATAGAGGAAGCACCGTAAAGATCAATTAGCGAAATTTTTGCCGATACAATAAGAACTGCTTACTTAATGTCATAATATGAGACAAAAGCTAGGAATCCACTTATGTAATGGAGTCGACCCCCTAAAGTATTGAGCAGCGGTGTAGCATCAGATCCCAAAGATAGTAAGCCTTTTCTTTCTTATGAGAGAAGGTCTTTTTCAAAGATTCTATATAAATAGAAATTTCTATATGAAACCGAGATAGTTACCTTGCAGAAAATTGTGTAGAACACCTACGCTTTAT